TATATTCCACTTACTAGAGAGGTTCCCAGGGAATTCATTAGAGGAATATTTCCAATAAATACGGTTTGTTCTTGCATATCTCTACCGGTTTTCCAAATTAATCCCGCGGATACATATAATTCAGAAGAGTATGTGAGTGATTCATACACAGCATCTCTTTCTTTTATCAAGGGCTCTGCCAATTGATATGTTGCCACAAATAATTGAAATTCAATTTCTTGATCTGTATCTTCAATTTTTGGAAACTTATGAAGTTCTTCCATCAAGCCTTGATCAATGAACCTACAAAATCCGTCAAATTGTATCTGACTAAACCCTGGTATTGTATACATTCCCTCATTTCCATCCCGGAACATCTTAAGTTTTCCGTTTATCGAAAAAATCCAACTATTGGCTCACTCTTCGTTGAACCATATAGATTGATCTAGCAACGATGGAATGTATATTTTGCTCATTTGAACAACATGAAATTTTATCCAACCCCATATACATATATATATGTACTAAATACGTATGAACGGAGGAATCAAAAAAAATGTGACTCAAATTCGAATTTGCGACAGATACAAATGGAAATGAATTGATAAAACATTCCTGGAAACAAAATTCTGCCACTTAGACTTATGGAGTCTTGTATAGAATATCAAAATAGATCCAATTTCTACCTTATGATATTACGATCAGATTGGGTACCATAAATGGATTCGGAATTGAATCTGTTCTCTATGAGTGAGATAAAGACAGAATAATCAGGAACCGTCTAGAGTTGACTTTGATTTTAGCACTTAATTTATTTCATCGATTCCGTTGTTCAAAAAATGATTCGCAGAGAGAAAAGATATTTCTACCCATTTGTTAATTAGTAGAATACGATTGAAGTGCGTAAGAGAAGTCATATTTATTAAGTACATGCAGATATAACTATCTAGCTATCCGTATATCCCATCTTTTATCGAAGTTCCCTTGAGGCAACATAGGTCGTGCTATATCCAAATTTCTATTTTATATTCAATATATTCAATGAAAAATGCAAGCACGACGATTTCCTAATAGGAATATGTAGATAAGATACCTGACTAGGTATCCGTGTAAGAATTTCTGTTCTGGGGTTTACATATACACATAATTGTTGTTATAATTGAAATTGAAAAGGATTAATTATGGATAAAGAATTGAGACTGATTAGTCGTATATCAATTTGATCTCCTTATGTTATTAAGGAAACCAAATTGGAGATCAAAATCCAAGAACCATTCATGAATTCACAGTCATTAATGCTTCCAATTTGCTCTGAATTTTGGATTCTGTGACTGGAAATCCATTTTTCTCTTTCAATAGAAAAAAAGGGGAAAGCTTTTATTTAGGTGTTGTGTGTTTTGAAATACAATCAATCTAAGAGAACAACAGGATCCAATCAAAAAAAAGAAATGGTTCAGCAATTCCCCAGAATATTTCCATCTATATCTATTTTGTATCGTTTTGGCGGCATGGCCGAGTGGTAAGGCGGGGGACTGCAAATCCTTTCTCCCCAGTTCAAATCCGGGTGTCGCCTGATTAACAAAAGACTCGGAATTTCTTACCCTACTAAACTAATAGAACTCACAAAATTCTTGCCTGGCAGAAGCAGAGGTAAGGGGCGGGGACTGTCGATACCCAATTTTAAGAATCGGGGGGTTGACTTTCAATTATTTCTTCAAAAATCGGGGTGTGACCCAAACCTGTACCATACCAATATGAATTACCAATATAAATAAAGAAATACTCACTTAATTACGGATTCCCGATGCGTTCAGGCCATTGATTTGATTTATCAATCGAATCAAATCCATAGTAAGATTCAATTGTGAGATTCAGAACTACGAAAGTCAGGGACCGCAAATCCGTGTATCCAAAGGAAGGTTCCTAAGAGACTGTAAATCCTTGCTCCTAGGATCCAAGAAGGGGTTATAGGAAGGACTATAAATACTTCCTAATTACCTTACCCTACTAGTGTTTACTGACTGAGTCTTGAAGTAGATTGGGTAGGCTGGTGGGGAATCCAATTAGGAGTTGTGGAAAGAACTGAAGATACTTTGTATCCATACAAACTCATGAGAGTCTCTGAGTGCTCAGGTTTTCAATTAATATTGTATGGGTGATTGGCTTTTATAGAATAAAAGTGGAAAAAAGTGCTTTCGTTGGGGTAACCCCGCCAAGAATGTAATAGGGTGTCTTCCAATTGTTTCACATTTCACAGAAGTAGAGACAGTAAGGCTTAGATGGGAAATTAGGGGTATGTGATAGATAGTTATATATCTTGATGGTATATTTTTTTTTCTGCTTTTTGTTTATGAAAGGCAACAATAGGTCTTACTATTCCTACATATTCCATTAGTCACATTCCCTTGAGACTTCCAAGGGGCAACTGTGTATCTTGCTTGTACTTAGTGCTTTCCGATTCCACCAGAAATCATAGAGGGACTTGTTACGGGTGTATTCATTGGATTGGTTCATCAAAAAC